CACTCAATCGTCAAAAAAGAGGACTTGATTGAGTATCGAGGAGTCAAAAAAATTAAGCCAAAATACCAAATGAAAATAGATCGCTTTTTTTTCATTCCCGAGGAAGTGTATACTTTACCCGAATCTTCTTACGTAATGGTACGGAATAATAGTATCATTGGAGTAGATACACCAATCACTTTAACTATAAGAAGCCAAGGGGGCGGATTGGTTCGAGTGGAGAGAAAAAAAAAAAGGATTGAACTGAAAATATTTTCTGGGGATATCCATTTTCCTGGAGCGACAGATAAGATATCCCGACACAGTGGCATCTTGATACCACCAGAAACGGGAAAAAAAAAACTTAAGGAATCAAAGAAGGAATCAAAAAAATTGAAAAAATGGATCTATGTCCAACGGATCACACCTACCAAAAAAAAGTATTTTGTTTTGGTTCGACCCGTATTCCCATATGAAATAGAGGACGGGATAAATTTAGCAAAACTCTTCCCCCAGGATCTGCTGCGCGAAAAGGATAATATGCAACTTCGAGTTGTCAATTATATCCTTTATGGAAAGGGCAAACCCACTCGGGGAATTTCTGACACAAATATTCAATTAGTTCGGACTTGTTTAGTGTTGAATTGGAACCAAGACAAAAAGGGTTCTTCCATCGAAGAGCTCTGTGTTTCCTTTGTTGAAGTAAATACAAATGGTCTTATTCGAAATTTCCTAAGAATCGACTTGGTGAAATCCCATATTTCGTATATACGAAAAAGGAATGATCCGTCAGGTTCAGGATTGCTCTCTGATAATGGTTCAGATCGTAACAATCTCAATCCGTTTTATTCCATTTATTTCAAGGCAAGGGTTGAACAATTATTTAGCCAAAATCAAGGAACTATTCGTACGTTGTTGAATCGAAATAAGGAATGCCAATCGTTGATGATTTTGTCATCTTCTAATTGTTTTCGAATGGGTCCATTCAACGATGGAAAATATCACAATGCCATAAAACAATCAATTCAAATTCAAAAAGATCCTCGAATTCCAATTAGGAATTCGTTGGGACCTTTAGGAACAGTCCTTCAAATTGCCAATTTTTATTCATTTTACTATTTAATAACTCATAATCAGATCTCGGTACCTAAATATTTCAAACTTGACAATTTAAAACAGACTTTTCAAGTATTTAAATATTATTTAATGGTAATGGATGAAAACCGGAGAATTTATAATCCTGATCCATACAGTACGATCGTTTTGAATCCATTTAATTTGAATTGGTATTTTCTCCATCATAATTATTGTGAGGAAATGCCCACAATAATTCGTCTTGGGCAGTTTATTTGTGAAAATTTATGTATAGCCAAAAATGGACCACACCTAAAATCAGGTCAAGTTTTAATTGTTCAAGTTGACTCTGTAGTAATAAGATCAGCTAAGCCTTATTTGGCTACTCCAGGAGCAACTGTTCATGGACATTATGGAGAAATTCTTTACGAAGGAGATACGTTAGTTACATTTATATATGAAAAATCGAGATCTGGTGATATAACGCAGGGTCTTCCAAAAGTAGAACAAGTGTTAGAAGTGCGTTCGATTGATTCAATATCGATGAACCTAGAAAAGAGAGTTGAGGGTTGGAACGCGCGTATAACAAGAATTCTTGGAATTCCTTGGGGATTCTTGATTGGTACTGAGCTAACTATAGTGCAAAGTCGTATCTCTTTGGTTAATAAGATCCAAAAGGTTTATCGATCTCAGGGAGTACAGATTCATAATAGGCATATAGAAATTATTGTACGTCAAATAACATCAAAAGTGTTGATTTCAGAAGATGGAATGTCTAATGTTTTTTTACCCGGCGAATTGGTTGGATTGTTACGAGCGGAACGAACGGCGCGCGCTTTGGAAGAAGGGATCTGTTATCGAGCTATCTTATTGGGAATAACGAGAGCTTCTCTGAATACTCAAAGTTTTATATCTGAAGCAAGTTTTCAAGAAACCGCTCGAGTTTTAGCAAAAGCAGCTCTCCGGGGTCGTATCGATTGGTTGAAAGGCCTGAAAGAGAACGTTGTTCTGGGGGGTATGATCCCCGTCGGTACCGGATTCAAAGGATTAGTGTACTCTTCAAGGCAGCCTAACAACATTCTTTTGGAAACACACACAAGGAACTTATTCGGGAGAGAAATGGGAGAGATTTTCTTACACCACCGAGAATTATTTGCCTCTTGCATTTCAAAGACTTTCCATGATACATCAGAACAATCACTGAGAGGATTTAATGAGTCCTAGGAGCTTCTTTTTTTAACGATTTGTGGTCATTTTATTTCTTAATGGTAAGAAAAGAAAGATAATAATGAATAGAAAGTAATGAACGGCCTGGATCGTGTATCAATGGCCAATCTCTAATGGAAGAGAAGGTTCCATCGGAACAATTATTTATTTCAGGGCACCTCATCTCTTAAAAAAAAAGAGAGAGTGGGGGGAGAAATGGCAAGAAGATATTGGAATATCA